CTATAAATAATTCTATTTATATTTAGAATAAAATTCGAATATCTAGTATAAGATTAAGTGTCTCTTAGAAAAACCCTAAATTTTTACATAGATAAAAATCTAACTAAAGATATGGAAATCAATTGCGTCCATGCGTCCAATAGGATTTGAACCTATACTAAAGGTTTAGAAGACCTCTGTCCTATCCATTAGACAATGGACGCTTTTCATTCCAATTTGTTTTTTTTTACTTTAAAGAATGAAAGAAAAAGGATGCGAGATAATTATTAGATTTTTAGAATTCCCTATTAATTATTAAATTAATATAGAAAATTAATATAAATAAAAAAATTCAAAATGTAATTTATTTTTAGTAAAAAAAAAAGGTATGTATAAAAAATACTCAAAATTTTTAAAATTTGATATTATATCCAATAATATATCATAGTATCTTAATTAATTAAGATTATTAATAATTTTAATATTTTAGATTTGAATAAAAGATTCGGACTTTTATGCAAATATGCAAAAAAAGACAATTTTTCGTAGAATTATTCCTTGGTATTCTATTAGATTAGAATTTAGATTCTAATGCATCCTATATTATTATTCTAGACTTTACTTGCCTAGAATAATAGATAAAGCGGGTAGCGGGAATCGAACCCGCATCGTTAGCTTGGAAGGCTGAGGGTTATAGTCGACGTTGATTTATCTTAACGTCTCTAATTCAAAACCGAACATGAAACTTTGGTTTCATTCGGCTCCTTTATGGAATATTGAGAAATTCCCATATCATCGTATAAAAAAATGTGAACCCAAAAAATTAATTTAATTTTAATTTCTTAATCTTAATAATAAAAAAGAATCAAATTGATTTAGTATTTTTAGATTTTTATATTGAATTGTTATTAATAACAACTAAAACTTTGATTCTTTTTTTGAACTTGGACCCATAACATCTATGTCGGCTTTCTCTCTTACTGCGGTCAAAAGAAGGCGCTTTCTAGATGATCCCTATAGAAGAATGGGGGAGGGGAATTTTAACAATTTTTCTAGTTACTTCGTTATCTATTTCTATTTGAATTGAAAGAATCCTTAGGAAAAGTTTTTTGTTTACGCCGGGCTAATAAAATCAAACAAAACTCAATGTCTCTAGTAAACCAAAGTCACCTTTTAATAGCTATTTCGCTTTAATCTTTTCTAAAAAAAAATCAAAGATTTAGTTACGATTATAAATAAACTTTTCTATATTTATCCATGGACCCTTTACTCATACTCATTCAATTGAATGTATTCATTCAATTAAGAACATTTTGTTTCGTAATTTCAAAATCCAATTTCTGTTTATGAAGTTATAGTTGACTTTTGGATACAAATTACGAGAATGTATATTCTTCTTCGAATCTTTTATTGAAAGGTAAAGGATTGAATCCTTTTAAGAAATAAAGTTTTTGATCGGACTATGAATCCAATCGAAGGACCCCTTAACCATTTTAAGGGGCTATTAGAACGAATCACACTTTTACCACTAAACTATACCCGCTATAATCCCATTATTATATAGAAAGGATTTTTTGTCGAGTAAAGTAATTAGTCGTAATTAATATATGATCAAAGAAGAATCATCAAAACGAAAAGGGGAACATTGACTTAGTTTTTTGTCAGTACACTTTAGGAAAGGAAAACTCCTTCCTGTTTAACTAACTATTTAAATAACTAATAACTAAAAAAGCTCTTTCCTTTTCGAAAGGGGTTTTGGTGACTGCTGGCCAAAGCTCATTAATTCAGAACCAAAATAAAGGTATTCTTCAAAAAAGCAGGGTCCTTTTTTTTTTATCAGTAAAAAAAAACAATAAAATCAGAAATGAGACTATGATTCTTTAATTATAGAAAACAGAAATGGAAATATTCCCCTATTTATTTTTAATATTCTTATTTTTCCTTCTTGTTTGAATAACAAAAAAGGGGCCCGGCTAGGTACCGACCGGGGCCAGGCCGTGGAAATCAACATGAAAAAGGAGAGCTATTTCATATGACCTTTTCATATGAAATTGATATAACTTTTCATATGAATCATATGAAATTGATATAAGAAGCTATTTACATATATAGTATTCTTCTGTAATTTCTAAATTTTTATTATTAATGTGTCTAATTTTTATATTTGACTTAAAAATAGAATATTTCACTAGAATTTTTATTTAAAAAAGCTTTAATTTAGAATAATTTGAAGCTTTTATATAAGGATCTAAAACCCTTATATTAATTATTAATGAATAATTAAAAAACAAAATTTTACACTATCTATTATAGTAAAAGTGTGATAGTAATAGTTAAAAAATAGTGAGACAAAAAAGCGCTTTTTTTTCATTTGGCAAGCATTACATACTTTTTTTATATATGGAACTTTTGAAATTTTACCAATTAAATTAATCAATTAATTGGGAGAGATGGCTGAGTGGACTAAAGCGTCGGATTGCTAATCCGTTGTACGAATCTTTTGTACCGAGGGTTCGAATCCCTCTCTTTCCCTTTATGTTACGTTGGTAACTCTTGGTATTTTCATTTTCTTTCGAATTAATCCCCTTATGTTTTTTTTTTTGAAAAAACGTTCTTTGTAATCGTTTTTCTTTTCATTTTTATGGTTAAGGATGTGAAAGAGATAAAATCCTAAAAACAGTTAAAAATGAAGCAAAGAAAACAATTTTTTTTATTCTTCACGTCCGGGATTTCGTCCTGGATCATTAGATAGGAATCCGAAGATGAATAGAGAAACAAAGAATATCACTACCGTATAAACAAAAAGTTTGAGAGTAAGCATTACATAATCTCCAAGATCTTCTTTATTTGTTTGGGAAAAAGAGAATAGATTTTCAATTTTTAGAACATAGAAAAAAGATCAAATTTTTCAGAAATCTGTTTCTAAATCTAAAGTTGGGTTGAGTCTTTTATTCTAATTTTTCATTTTTTTTCAGATATTGCTGAGGACTCTAATTAGAATATTTATTTATACTTATCTATATTCTATAAATGAGTTGATCTAGCTTTTTCGCGGTTATATATGAATCTCAATCGTTTATTTCAGGGTTCATACTGTAAGACTCATCTGATCTTATCAATTGTTTTCTTTTTTTCGGGACTAAATTATGAATTTTGTAGCACGGTATTAAAAATCTTATCGAAAACTTACAGCAGCTTGCCAAACAAAGGCTAAAAGAAAAAAGAAAAGAGGGATTACAGGCATAATATCTACGATCGGTTTCAAAAAAGCGTAGGCCTCTGGCAATTTGGCCAAGACAAAACTGCTTGAATAAAGGGCATAAGTAAAACAGATCCAGATCAAACTAAAGATATTAAGCATAACATAATTTTTATTCTTAAACATAGAAAGATACTTTTTTTGAGTTATTAATAGATTTTTAAATTTTTAATCTAAAAATGACTAAAGTAATGTAAAAAGCTAGAGTATACCAAGCAAAAATTCTTCATTCAATTCTGAAAAAAAAAAAACGAATAGAAGAAATCGTACTTTCATCCAATATCTTAATTGAATTATATATTATGATCAATAAATGAAGTTTCATTTTATATCTACATGTATCAAAATCCTATGAGCTATCTAGTTCATAGAAATTTTTGACTGGAATTGACGAACAACCAACAACACTATTAGTGTTTAGTAGTAACGAATAGAAATGGGGCGTGGCCAAGTGGTAAGGCAACGGGTTTTGGTCCCGCTATTCGGAGGTTCGAATCCTTCCGTCCCAGAGCATACCCATATAGAATATAAAATCAAATTTGATTTTTATTACTATTCTAAATATTTATATTCTTTATATAAATATAAGAGTATCTATTCTCAGTATATCAGAATAATTATTCATAGTTTAACTATATCAAATCAAAATAAATCTTTTTAGAATAAAAAAAATTGTCTTTTTGAGCACCTTTCCGTAATTCTAATTAGCTCTAAGTTCGAAATAGACCTCGCTTAATTCACTTAATTCAATCAATAGAATTAAGTGAGGTCTATTAATCTAATCTATTTACGGATGTAAAATATGTAAACAAAAAAGAAATTACATTACATATTCATATAGAAACATAGAAAAAATAAAGAATTCAAATAGATCGTATAGATTAGCTAGATATCTAAGTGAAAATTTTGGATTACTCAAAAATATGGATAAAATATAGATATCGATAGTACCCCTCAACCAATTACAATTACTTATTTATGATTCCTTAAATGGAATTACATGCTTTAGCTAAAGGAGGCATATGCTCAAACTTCGTTTGAGACGCTGTGGTAGAAAACAACGAACTATTTATCGAATCGTTGCAATGGATGTTCGATCCCGAAGAGATGGCAAACCACTTCGAAAGGTTGGTTTTTATGATCCAATAAAAAATCAGACCTATTTAAATTTTCCTGATATTCTCTATTTCCTTGAAAGGGGTGCTCAACCTACAGAAACTGTTCAAGATATTTCAAAGAAATCGGTTTTTTTATGTAACTCCGCTTTAATCAAAGAGAATTCAATCAATGAAATAAAAAAACGGGGGGTTATATGATTTATATATAACTATATAACTTGGTCAACCCTTATTTTCTACTCCGCTTCTTTCTGTTTGATTCTTACCTATCAATTTCTTTATTTTATGGAATATTTTTAGGTATTACGAGTGCTAGGTATTAGTAATATCATATGTTGTAATTGACAATGTTTTTGAGAGAAATTGATAATTGATAGAAGACGGAGAGAAAAAAGATCAAATACAAGTGAATAAATAAAAAAAAGGGTTTTATAATGAAAATTTCGTCATAGCCTTGCCTTTTTCGTGGAGTATTTTTGGTTGGAATTCAATTAACAAGTAACAAGATGAATTCTTTAACGCCTAAACTTTTTTCTATCCCTAATCTATTACGGAAACACCATTCAAATAAACACAAGCTTTATGCTTGTGTTTATTTCTTTATTTTTTTTTTTTATTATTAGTTTAATTTGATTTCTATTTATATTAATTTTTAGAATATATAAAATAAAATACTTAGGTATTTCCATATTTTCATTTTCTTTTAGAAAAAAACAACTTATTCTTTATATATTCTATGATATATATATTATAGAAGATATAGAAGAATATGGAATTTTATAGAATTTTTTGCTTTCTTTATTGTATTCGTTATCAAGTGTATTTTTTTCTCAACATTCACACTCATATTGACAGTAGCCTCTCAACCAAATATAATTCGTTGTGGATAACTGCATCTATTGTTAGACCTTTTTTTTTACTTCATTACATAGCAGGGGGTAAGATAAGCGACAGCAAGAAAGGATTTCTGAATTTGGATTATATCCTTCATTTTTTATTGATAATTTCTTGTAGTTTTATCTGATCCGTTCGTTTTTATGTTTCGAATCAATTCTCCTTTTTATCTTTCAGTTTCATGCGCCGGGGAATTCAATTTCTTTTCTTTTTATTGGGATTTCGATTGTATCTATCCATCTTAATTTTGATTTATTAATTGAATATTAATAATAGGGTTTTTGGGGGGGTTGCTAACTCAACGGTAGAGTACTCGGCTTTTAAGTGCGGCTAGCATCTTTTACACATTTCTATGAAGAAATCAATTCGTCCATACTATCGGTAGAGTTGGGAAGACCGCGACTGATCCAAAATAATAAGGAATGAATGGAAAAAACAGCATGTCGTTTCAATGGAGAATTCCAGGAATTTTTTTATTACCAAAGTGATCCAAAACTTTGTTTGAATTCTTGGCGCAAAACCAAAAAAACTCAAAGTCGGGTTAAGTGAATAAATGGATAGAGCCCCATAGCTCAAATTCTAGGGAGATGAAAAAAGCAACGAGCTTCTTTTCTTAATTTGAAGAATTTTCCGATCTAATTATATGTTAAAAATAATATTAGTGCCTGATGCGGGAAAGGGTTTTTCCATGAGTGGATTCTCCTTTTTTTATGAGTCCTAACTATAAGCTATTCACCATTATAATTCTGGGGTGGAGCCGAAGGTGTATAAGAAGCAGTATATTGATAAAGAGATTGTTTCCCAAATCAAAAGAGCGATTGGCTTGCAAAAATAAAAAACTTTTAGGCATCTTTTTATCCTTTAATGAACATAAAACAATTAGATGGATAAAGGAGAGTATAGAGAATCCGTTGATGACTTTCTCTTTTGCCGAGGTATTTTTTCGTTATCTTACTCTATTTATTATTTCTTTTTTTCTTAACTATTAACTATAAATACTCTTGTTTTGACTGTATCGCACTATGTATCACTTGAGAATCCCAAAAACCTTGCTTTTTTATGAAATTTCAAATGGAAGAGTTTCAAGGATATTTAGAATTAGATCCATCGCAGCAGCATGACTTCCTATATCCACTTATTTTTCGGGAGTATATTTATGTATTTGCTCATGATCCTGGTTTAAATAAGTCCCTGTTGTCACAAAATGTCAGGTATGACCATAAATTGAGTTTACGAATTGTAAAACGTTTAATTACTCGAATGTATCAACAAAATTTTTTGATTATTTCCACTAAATATTCGAATCAAAATTTGTTTTTTCGATACAACAATAATTTATATTATCAAATGATATCGGAGGGGTTCTCCCTTATTATGGAAATTCCATTTTCCACACGATTCACATCTTGTTTAGAAAGGTCAGAAAAGGTCAAATCTCATAATTTACGATCAATTCATTCCATATTTCCCTTTTTAGAGGACAAATTTTCACATTTAAATTATGTGTTACATGTACTAATACCCTATCCGATCCATCTCGAAATCGTGGTTCAACTCCTTCGTTGTTGGGTGAAAGATGTTTCTTCTTTGCATTTATGTCGATTTATTCTTCATGAGGGTTGGAAGTGGAATAGTCTTCTTACTTCACAGAAATCCATTTACATTTTTTCACTTTCACAAAGTAATCCCAAATTTTTTTGGTTCCTATATAATTCTTATGTATATGAATACGAATCTATCTTCCTTTTTCTACGTAACCGAGATTCTCATTTACGGTCAAAATCCTCTCAGGTCCTTCTTGAGCGAATCCATTTCTACGGAAAAATAGAACATCTTGCAAAAGTCTTTCCTAATCATTTGAAGGTTATCCTGTGGTTTTTGAAGGATCCTTGCACTCATTATGTTAGATATCAAGGAAAATCCATTTTGGCTTCAAAGGGTACGCCTTTTTTGATGAATAAATGGAAATTTTACCTTGTAAATTTATGTCAATCTAACTTTTATGCGTGGTCTCAACCGGAAAGGATCTATTTAAACCCATTATCCAAGAATTCTATCGACTTTTTGGCCTATTTTTTAAGTGTCCGATTAAATTCTTTCCTGGTACGGAGTCAAATGTTGGACAACGCTTTTTTAATAGATAATGCTATGAAGAAATTGGATACTAGAGTTCCACTTTTTTCTTTGATTCGATCATTGGCAAAAGCGAAATTCTGTAACGTATTAGGACATCCTATTAGTAAATCGATC